TCAAAAATTCACTAATAATTTGATATTCATTCTATAATAAAAAAAAGATAGATTCGAATAGAATAAATAGAGAATATAAGCGGGTAGCGGGAATCGAACCCGCATCGTTAGCTTGGAAGGCTAGGGGTTATAGTCGACGTTGATTCATCATTTTGATTTTAACGTCTCTAATTCAAAACCGAACGTGAAACTTTTGTTTCATTCGGCTCCTTTACGGAAGAAATTAAGAGATGGAAAACATAAAAAAATTGACCCATAACATCTATGTCAGCCTTTTTGTTTTGTCTGAATAGATTTAAAACACCTTGCTTTTTAGATGATCCCTCTAGAAGAGGAGTATTATAACAATCTATGTTTTTTTCTAGTTACTTCGTTCTCTATTTCTATTTTAGAGAATCTTTAGGAAAAGAATAAAATTTCTGTCGAGCTAAAAAAAATTTGTCGATGTCTCTAGTAAACTAAAATAATCGTTTAATAGCTATTTTGCTTCAATCTCTACTATAAAAAAAATGGAAGATTTAGTTACGATTAGAAAGAAACTTTCTATATCTTTCTCCATAGATCCTTTACTCATACTCAAAAAATTAGGATTATTGATAGATCCAATTCAAAAAACTTATGTTTCATAATTTTAGAACTCAATTTGTCAATTTCGAATGGATTCTTCTTGTATACAAATTACGATAATGCATATTATACCGCAAATCATTCGTTGAGAGGTATAAAGGATTCCCTTTAAGTAAGAAATAAAGTTTTTGATCGGGATATGAATCAAACGGGGGATCCCTTAACTATTAAGGGATCCATGAAACGAATCGCACTTTTACCACTAAACTATACCCGCTACAATACAATTATTGTATATGAATTGACCTTTTGTCGAACAAAGCAATCAGGCATAATTAAGAAAGAAATAGGGACATAATATTCTAATAATTAGAATATTGACATGTTTCGTAAGAGGATCTCCTAATGAAATGAAATTTGAAAGAGGGAGTGAATTATTTGGATTTTGTTTTTGCTGAAGGTGTTTTTTTTTTACAGATATATATTACGTTACCAGAAAAAAGAGAAGGAGCCATAAAAAATGACATTTTTATCTTATATTATTTTGGTTTTATATCATAGGAATCAATCCGTATTTATTATTTATGTTTGATTGTGTTTAAATTACAAGTTTTCTTTTTTCAAATCAAATCCATTCAAATCGATCATTGTTATTCACTATTCATGGGAATAAAAAGAGCCCGACTAGGTACTGGCCGGGCTCTTTGGTTGTAGAAAAAGAAAAAAAAAAGAAACTAAAAAATAGAATAATAATATATATAATGAAAAAAAGAGATAAGATAAAAAATAAGATAAAAAGAAGTCTCTTTTTTTTTTTTCAAACTCCATTCTTTGTTCTTCTTGTTTATGTGATATAACATAAACAAAGTAATTCTATTTTTTCAATTGGGGAGAGATGGCTGAGTGGACTAAAGCGTCGGATTGCTAATCCGTTGTACAAATTTTTGTACCGAGGGTTCGAATCCCTCTCTTTCCGTTTCCGTTGATGATTTGGTATTTTTTTTCTTATTCTTCACGTCCTGGATTACGTCCTGGATCGTTAGATAGGAATCCGAAGATGAACAGAGAAACGAAGAATATCACTACCGTGTAAACAAATAGTTTTAGAGTAAGCATTATAAAATCTCCAAGATAAGTAAAAAAAAAAAGACAAAGAAAGAGAATAGATTCTCTTATATTACACATTTTGTTTCTTTAAATACTAAAAAAGTTTCTAAGAAATGGAAGTGGTTTTGAGGAAATAATATATATATAAGTTTCGGAAATGGATTTGATTTGTAGTAAGAGTCGAGCCTTTTATTACAATTATCAATAATTACTATTACCAAAAATCCTCTTTCATATCTGCAATCTAAGTATTATATTGGTGGTGGGTTCAAATCGAATAATCGGATTTCTCAATTGAAAAGAAAAAACGTAGATGATGAGATGGTCCGTATTTTTTTCGTATATACAAAAAAATTTCAATATTGGAATCAAGAATTCACACTGTAAGACTTATCTGATCTTATAAATTGTTAAAATGCTAGAATTTAAGTTTTCGAAAAAATTCAGAATTTTTTTAAGACATTACTCAAATTAAAGATCTCATCGAAAACTTACAGCAGCTTGCCAAACAAAAGCTAAGAGAAAAAAGAGTAGAGGTATTACTGGCATAATATCTACAATTGGATTCAAGAAAGCGTAGGCTTCGGGCAATTTAGCCGAGAAAAAACTACTTGAATAAAGGACGGAGTGAATACAAATACAGACCAAACTAAAGATATTAAGCATAACAAACATTTTGTTCTTTAAAGAAAATAGAAATTATTTTTTGCTTTTTTTTTTGAATTAGAATTTTCATTTTTATTGTATTTTATTAATATATATATACATAATACAATAAAATACAATAAAAATGAAAAAAAAATGAATATAAATTTTTGAATAAAACTAAAAAAAAATGAATCAAATAGGATAAGACCCTCCAAAATCCTTCTTTGATTTGAACTTATCCTGTTTTTATTCTGAAATAAAAAAAATAGAAGAAATCATACTTCTATAAAATATCTTAATTGAATTCTATGTAATGATCAATAAATTCAGTTTTATTCTATATTTTTTTATTCTATATATACGCATATCAAAATAGTAGCAACAAATTTTTTTATATAAATTTTTGAACTGTAATTGACGAACAACCAATATCAATAATAGTGTTTATTAGTGTCAAATCGAAAATGGGGCGTGGCCAAGCGGTAAGGCAACGGGTTTTGGTCCCGCTATTCGGAGGTTCGAATCCTTCCGTCCCAGAACATATCAATTCATGATGTATATCATATTTGAATACAAATTGTATATCAGAATTAAAGATTATCTCCCCTTTTTTTTGAATAAATTCCCATTTTTTCTAGTATATAGAAATCAACATGCTCTTGGCTCGACATCGTTTGTTCTGTTCCTTATTGTTTTGGGGCGGGAAGGGGGTTGATGATGTAAATAGTACATGATAGAGCTCGAGTTTATTCATTTATCGGGGGCAAGTATCTAAGGTTAGTGAAAATTAATAAGTTAGAACAACTTCGTAAGTATATTTTTGATCGAAAAATCGAAAGGATCCGATGTTCAAAAAAAATGGTTGGAATTGGTAAAACTATTTCGATCAAAAATGTATCCGCGGGAATTAACCTTCTATTTGTATGATTCTTTCAGAGAAAGAAAAAAAAATGGTATGTTGCTGCCATTTTTTAAAAGATTTAAGATTCCCGAAGTAATGTCTAAACCCAATGATTCAAAGAAAAGCTAAAAGATCCTGGAACAAGTAAATACCATTTTCAAATTGTCTCATCAATTCTATTAGAAGAAAAATTAGAAGAAAAATTCTAAAAAATAGATTATAAAGAAGCACAGGCAAGAAAAGGGGGTAGAGACCACTCAATAAATCAAATACCTAAAGACTTTGTTTTTTTTGAGTTATTTGATAATTAAATGAAATACCTAAAGGCTTTGTTTTTTTTGAGTTATTTGATAATTTTCCAATTTGAGTTATGGGGTTACAAATATGAGAAGTTATTTTTTTATTTTTTCATTATTTTATTATTATTATTATTATTTTTTCATTATTATTTTTTTTATTTTATTATCATTTTTTTTGAATACCTACTCGCTCTTTATTATTATCAGTTACTAATCCTAGTTATTGGATTTATATACTTTTTTGATAGTAAATACATGAGATAGAATATTTCAAATTGAATATTTCTATTCTTTTTTATCGAATGACTATACATCTATTCTATTTTTATGTAAATAGAGGAAAATACTCTATGGAAAAATGGTGGTTCAATTCTATGTTGTTTAATAGGGAGTTAGAATACAGGTGTGAATTAAGGAAATCAATGGATAGTCTTGGTCCTATGGAAAATACTAATGTAAGCGAAGATGCCCAAATTTTAACCGATATGGATAAAGAAATTCATAGTTGGAATGATAATGACAATTCTAGTTACAGTTATTTGGATTATTTAGTAGATGTCAGGGACATCCATAATTTCCTATCTGATAAAACTTTTTTAGTTAGAGATAATAAGAGGAACAGTTATTCCATATATTTCGATATTGAAAATAAAACTTTGGAGATTGACAATGATCATTCTTTTCTAAGTGAACCTGAAAGTTTTTTTTCTAGTTATCTCAATAATGTTTCTAAGAGTGATGATGATCATTACATGTATGATACTCAATTTAGTTGGAAGAATAACATTAATAGTTGCATTGATAGTTATCTTCGGTCTCAAATCTGTATTGATAGTTTCATTTTAGGTGATAGTGACAAATACAATGACAGTTTTTTTTATAGTTACATTTTTGGTAAGGGCAGAAATTGTAGTGAAAGCGAGAATTTTAGTTCTAGTATAATAACTAGCACGAATGATACAAATGATAGTGATTCCGCTATAGGAGAAGGTTTTAATAATCTCGATGAAACTCAAAAATATAAGCATTTGTGGATTGAATGCGAAAATTGTTATGGATTAAATTATAAAAAATTTTTTAAATCAAAAATGAATATTTGTGAACACTGTGGATATCATTTGAAAATGAGCAGTTCAGATAGAATCGAACTTTCGATTGATCCGGGTACTTGGAATCCTATGGATGAAGACATGGTTTCTCTGGATCCCATTGAATTTCATTCAGAAGAGGAACCTTATAAAGATCGTATTGATTCTTATCAAAAAAAAACAGGATTAACTGAGGCTGTTCAAACAGGTACAGGTCAACTAAATGGTATTCCTGTGGCAATTGGAATTATGGATTTTCAGTTTATGGGGGGTAGTATGGGATCAGCAGTCGGTGAGAAAATCACCCGTTTGGTGGAATATGCTACCAATCAACTTTTACCTCTTATTCTGGTATGTGCGTCCGGAGGAGCGCGTATGCAAGAAGGAAGTTTGAGCTTGATGCAAATGGCTAAAATCTCTTCTGCTTTATATGATTATCAAACAAATAAAAAGTTATTCTATGTATCGATTCTTACATCTCCTACTACTGGAGGGGTGACAGCTAGTTTTGGCATGTTGGGGGATATCATTATTGCCGAACCAAATGCTTATATTGCATTTGCGGGTAAAAGAGTAATTGAACAAACACTGAATAAGGCAGTACCTGAAGGTTCGCAAGGGGCTGAATATTTATTCCATAAGGGCTTATTTGATTCAATCGTACCGCGTAATCTTTTAAAGGGAGTTCTGATTGAGTTATTTCAGTTCCATAATTTCTTTTCTTTGACTTAAAAAAAAAAGGGCTATGCCTTATTTTTCATTTTAAGTCAAAGAAAAGAAATTATGAGACAAAAATCAAAAATGAAAACATACAGGATCAAAGTAATAAGAGAATAATAGAAAAATACTAAGAATAATACAAAGGGGTGTATTATCATACATATGTTTGTTTCTTCTAGAAATAGAAGGCGAAATCCATCAATTTATTGAGTTCTACATATAACTATATATATAGTTATAGTTAATTATATATATATAGTTAATTATATATATATTGACTTAGCTAGAATCACTAGAATTCCTATATACTTAGTATAAGTATATAGGAATTCTAGTGATTCTAGACTATTAACAATCGAAAATAACAATAATAATATATATATAAGGTACAAATAGTAAATCGAGGTACCCATTCTATGATAAACTTTCCTTCCATTTTTGTTCCTTTAGTGGGCCTAGTATTTCCGGCAATTGCAATGGCTTCTTTATTTCTTCATGTTCAAAAAAACAAAATTTTTTAGATACGGTCAGTAGGGACAAATCTCATATATTGTTTTAGATCTGGAAGCAATTCGATGAATTCCTCCTAAAGGTTTACATTTAAATAGTGCCAGTTGATGAAAGTTACTTTAGAAACAAAGAAAAAGAAAGTCAAATTAATTCATTTGCTGGGGTTTTTTCTTCCCCAATTATAATAAAATAGAAATTGGATTTAATATATTATGAATATAATATTGCGATTAGAACATCTACTGGTATATCCTATAACGGAGTCTCGAAAAATAAGCAATTTCTTTTGGGCCTTTATCGTTTTTTTAGGTTCATTAGGGTTGTTATTGGTTGCAATTTCTAGTTATCTTGGTATGGATTTTTTCTTTTTGTCTGCAGAAATTAGTGATTTTCCATTTATTCCACAAGGGGCCACGATGTCTTTCTATGGAATCGAGGGTCTCTTTATTAGTTTTTATTTGTGGTGCACTATTTTGTGGGATGTAGGTAGTGGTTATGATCTCTTCGATAAAAAAGATAGAATAGTATGTTTTTTTCGTTGGGGATTTCCTGGAAAAAATCGTCGTATTATTCTCGAAGTACCCATGAAAGAGATTCAATCCATCAGAATAATAACGGGAGTTAAAGAAGGGGGTATTTTTACTCGTACCCTTACTTATGAGAGTATCGTTTATATGGAAACCATAGAACAGGGGTTTATTCCCTTGACTCGTATTGAAGATAATTTGACTCCACCAGAAATTGCACATAAAGCTGGCGAATTAGCTATATTCTTGGGTGTACCACTTTTGTACTGACGAGAATTGGACTTAACTAGAAATTGCACAAAAAGTTGCAGAATTGTCCTATTTATTTCGTGTACCGGTTGAAATATTTTGAAAAAAAAAAAAGTTTTTTTTTTTCAAAATATTTCAATTTTTATAGATGGGACGTTCTTTGGTTTAGAAATCCGACTATTATATTCATAACCCGAAGTGCTCTTTCGTGTATTCATCAAAAGGAATAATTTCTTCGAATCTTAGGAATTTATATCCTTTCGAAACAATATTTTTTCTACATTTGAATTGACAGTGAATTCTTTCGATTTCTTGTTTGATTTATGTATTCTTTCTAAATTCAACAAGGCAGGGACTAACTCCCGAATTGCAAATAAAAAAAACACGAGAATATAATATATATTTATATTTATATATAAGTTCTATGACTTGTAATACAACTTATGCTTGATAGAAAGATTATTATCATATAGAGTTGACGAATGAGATGAAGTTGAGTTCATTAAAGACAAAAAATGGCAAAAAAGAAAACATTCATTCCCCTTCTATATCTTACATCTATAGTCTTTTTGCCCTGGTGTATCTCTTTCACATTTAAGAAAAGTATGGAATCTTGGTTTATTAATTGGTGGAATACTAGGCAATCCGAAATTTTCTTGAATGATATTCAAGAAAAAAGTATTCTAAAAAAATTCATTGAATTTGAGGAATTGTTTTTCTTAGATGAAATGTTAAAGGAATGTCCGGAAACACATCTACAAAATCTTCGTACTGGAATCTATAAAGAAACAATCCAATTAATCAAAACACACAACGAAGATCGTATGAATACGGTTTTGCACTTCTCGACAAATATAATCTGTTTCTTTATTCTAAGCTGTTATTCTATTCTTGGTAATCAAGAACTTGTTCTTATTAACTCTTGGGTTCGAGAATTTATATATAATTTAAGTGATACAATAAAAGCTTTTTCTATTCTTCTATTAACTGATTTATGTATAGGATTCCATTCAACCCATGGTTGGGAACTAATGATTGATTTCGTCTATAAAGATTTTGGATTTGCTCAAAATGATCCAATTATATCTGGTCTTGTTTCCACTTTTCCAGTCATTTTAGATACAATTTTTAAATATTTGATTTTCTGTTATTTAAATCGTGTATCTCCATCACTTGTAGTGATTTATCATTCAATGAATGACTGACTGAAAAAACGACCTACTTATCCAATTTTAATTTAAAGTTATCTTTTTTTAGCTAAAAAAAGATAACTTTTCGTTTTTCCCTGCTTTTTAACCCCCTTTAAATAAAAAGGGGGTTCCTCATCTTGGATAGGGAACTATACTAGTGACCTACCTAATCTCATTGTAGAAATTTTCAGGATCAATGATTAGACCATGCAAACTAGAAATGCTTTTTCTTGGATAAAGGAAGAGATTACTCGATCCATTTCCATATCGATCATGATATATATAATAATTCAAGCACCCATTTCAAATGCATATCCCATTTTTGCACAGCAGGGTTATGAAAATCCACGAGAAGCAACTGGTCGTATTGTATGTGCCAATTGCCATTTAGCTAATAAGCCCGTGGATATTGAGGTTCCACAAGCGGTACTTCCCGATACTGTATTTGAAGCAGTTGTTCGAATTCCTTATGATATGCAAGTGAAACAAGTTCTTGCTAATGGTAAAAAAGGGGCTTTGAATGTGGGGGCTGTTCTTATTTTACCGGAAGGTTTTGAATTGGCACCTCCCGATCGTATTTCGCCTGAGATTAAAGAAAAGATAGGTAATCTGTCTTTTCAAAACTACCGCCCTACAAAAAAAAATATTCTTGTGGTAGGCCCTGTTCCTGGTCAGAAATATAATGAAATCACCTTTCCTATTCTTTCCCCGGATCCCACTATTAAGAGAGATGTTCATTTCTTAAAATATCCTATATACGTAGGCGGGAACAGGGGAAGAGGTCAGATTTATCTCGACGGGAGCAAGAGTAATAATAATGTGTATAATGCTACAGCAGCAGGTATGGTAAAAAAAATCATACGAAAAGAAAAGGGGGGATACGAAATAACTATAGTGGATGCACTAGATGGGCGTGAAGTGATTGATATTATACCTCCAGGACCAGAACTTCTTGTTTCAGAAGGTGAATCTATCAAACTTGATCAGCCATTAACGAGTAATCCTAATGTGGGTGGATTTGGTCAAGGGGATGCGGAAATAGTACTTCAAGATCCTTTACGTGTCCAAGGTCTCTTGTTCTTCTTGGCATCTATTATTTTAGCACAAATCTTTTTAGTTCTTAAGAAGAAACAATTTGAGAAGGTTCAATTGTCCGAAATGAATTTCTAGGCCGCGTATTTATCAACATATTAAATTCGTGAAAATAACTAAATTTTTGTTGATATTTTATGTAATTCTATATAATAGAATAAAAAAATTATGAAAAGATCTTTGCTTCTGTCTAGTCTTTTTATACCATATTTTTTTATACCATATTTAAAGAGTTCCTTGTACCGTAATACAAATAAGTTCGAGTATGTATATTGTCAAGAAGACTATTTGACTTTGCTTTTTTTCAACCCCACAATAAATTCGAATATTATGATTATGTCACTGTTTTTTTCAGATTTCCATTTTCTATAATAAATAGTTCTAGAATAGAAATCTTTTTATATTGTAAAATACAAGAAAATTGGATTCGATACTAAACATAAAATATATGGACAGATAATTTTAAGCAAAATAGAAATGAAAATAGGGAAACGAGATTCTAGGAGGGATTATTTGTCTTTTCCTAGAGTCCGATTCCTATTCCTTCTTGTTTGTGTCGAAATAGAAATATTCTAAAAAAGATTAATAAAATAATCTTTTTTAATCCCCTTCCTGAAAAAATCTTATATCTTAGTTTCTATTTTTTCCAACTTAGAACCTTTATGACATATAAGATTTTATTTATTGCATATAATATAATACGTAGTGAACAAATAAAAAAGAGAGGGAATTGGGGAATTTGGTTAAACAAATTGAATTTCTTCAATTAACTTGTTCAAAAAAATGAAATGGAGTTTTTTTGAAACATCGGAAAAAGTTATCGATTTAGTCATTTATATGAATAGAAAATATTATATTATAGGATTATTAAGAACTCAATGGGATCCACTCTTTCTTTGACGAATTAGAGTGGATCCCGTTGAGTTCTTACGCTTTCATTTCGAAAACTTAATTAATACGATTACTACAGGGATGAGCCCAATCCGGAATATGAACCATAAAAGAAAATACCAATTAAACCGATCACAGGAATACCAGTTACAGTACCTATTATCCAAAGAGGAATCCTTCCAGTAGTATCGGCCATTTATCCCACTTTCCT